ACTACATAATATCTATTTATACTGGATCGGGGACCCTTTGAAAAAAAGGAAGAGAGGCCTTTTCAATATTCTTTTCTTTCAAATAAAATCTTTCAAAACAAAAAGACATTGTAAAAAATCAACCAAATTGACAAAAGCCGGCTATCGGAATCGAACCGATGACCATCGCATTACAAATGCGATGCTCTAACCTCTGAGCTAAGCGGGCTAAAATAAGAACAATTATTATATGTATTAGGAACTCAAGTAAACAAAGGCTTCTAGAATTGTAAAGAAATATTCCAATAGCTCTTTGTCAATTTTCAATTTATTATTCTTATACTAGAACTTGATGCTAGAAATTGATAGTCTCGACTTCAGTTATACTTCACTTCATATTACTTTTATCATATTACCTTCTCTTTTAATAGTAATCTCTTATCTATCTTATATAGTATAATGGTACTTCAATTGAACTTTCGTTTCAATTTATTGAATTTCAATTTACATAGAATACTACTTTCTTTGAATTTGAATTTGTAAAACTTCTTGATTCTAAAAAAAAACAAAGTAAAGTAAAGAAGCGATCCTTCGAGTATTCAAAGTTCCCCCGAAAAAAGGGAAGCAAGGGCATATCTAATACGTGGTGTATATACATACATATTGAATTGAGGATATCGAAATGATAGAATTATTTCTGATTGCACAAAAAATGGAAATAGGGCCCGCCCCTCTTTAAAGATATTCAAGAGGAGGAGGGGATAAACAAAAAAAATAGAATAGAATAGAATTGCAATAATGAGATATAAAGAAAGGGGATATGGCGAAATTGGTAGACGCTACGGACTTAATTGGATTGAGCCTTGGTATGGAAACTTACTAAGTGAATAACTTTCAAATTCAGAGAAACCCTGGAATTAAAAAAGGGCAATCCTGAGCCAAATCCTATTTTCCAAAAACAAACAAAGGTTCAGAAACCGGGAATAAAACTAAAACAAGGGGATAGGTGCAGAGACTCAATGGAAGATGTTCTAACATCTAACAAATGGGGTTCGGTTGACCACCTTTCTTAGGAAAGGCATCCTTCCGTCCCAACTCCCAATCCCGATAGGATAAAAAGGTATATACATACGTATATATAGTGTATATGCTGAAATTGATTGAAATACTATTTCAAATAATTAATGATGACCTGATTCTGTATTTTTATTTTGTTATATTTGATTCTTGTTATATTAAATAACAACTAACAAAAAATTCTATAACAAATAAGATAATTGTTGTTAATGTATTCCAAGTTAAAAAAAAAATAATAGAATATTTAGATTAGTTGATCAAATTATTGACCCCCAGGTACGATACATCTTTTCTTTTAAGAAACTATCGGACGAGAATAAAGATAGAGTCCCGTTCTACGTGTTAATATCGACAACAATGAAATTTAGAGTAAGAGGAAAATCCGTCGACTTTAGAAATCGTGAGGGTTCAAGTCCCTCTATCCCCAAAAAAGCCTCTTTGACTCCGATTCCCTTATTATTATTCTTCCGATTCTCTCTTTTCGTTAACGTTTTCAAAATTTGTTTTCTTTCTCATACCTTCTACTCTTTCACAAACGGATCTGAACAAAATGCTTTTTTTATCACATACATATAGTATCTTATGATACACGTACAAATTAACATCTTTGAGAACAGAATACCTTTTTTAATCTTTTAATCATTAAAAATCCATACTATTTACTCGTATCGAAACTTATTTCTAAAGTCTTGGTTGTGAGTCTTCACAAACACAAAAAGGCAGAGCCGGAATAAAACTTTGTAATCTTTTTGTTAGTCTTTTTAATTAACATAGACCGAAGTATTCGAGTAAAAATAAGGATGATGCGGTAAGAAGGGTCGGGATAGCTCAGATGGTAGAGCAGAGGACTGAAAATCCTCGTGTCACCAGTTCAAATCTGGTTCCTGGCACATAATTTATTTATAGTGAATATCTATTCTACGGGTTGAAAATATAGGTTGATACAGATATTCATTATCCAGTATGGATCGCTTATTTAGCTAGATGTCTGGAGGTATATGCTTTATTCATATCTGTGGTACAAAATTCATGATGTGTAACTCTTTTTGTTTTGTTCATTCTATTCACCCGAATCATTTGAACTAAGTATCTTCAAAATTGGAGCATCCCAGCGGAATTCTTAATTGAATTGTCTTTTTCTTAGTCCATTTCTAAGAAAAAGACAATTCAATTAAGAAAGGAAAGGGAATGTTATCCATTTAGAATATGAAAAAGAAGTAATATGAAGAATATGAAGAATAGGAAGGAGACTTTAATTAATCTCTTACTCTCTGAGCTAAGAGTAGGTATAAATCTTTCGTGAATATATGTCTTTAATGAGCATCTTGTATTTCATAAAAATTTGGGGCAATATAATCCTTACGTAAAGGCCATCCTATCCAACTTTCGGACATTAAGATTCGTTTCAAGCGCGGATGATTCTCATAAGAAATTCCGAACATAT